TCATCATTCTCTTTGGTTTGCACAACCAAAAAATTATTCAAAGGATCTACAAGAAGATCAAAAAATACGAGATTGTATCAAAAATTATGTGCAAAATAATATGAAAATATCCTCTAATGTAGAGGGAATTGCACGTATAGAGATTCAAAAAAGAATCGATTTGATTCAGGTCATAATCTATATGGGATTCCCCAAGTTATTAATAGAAGACAGGACTCGAAGAATCGAAGAATTACAGACGCATGTACAAAAAGAACTCAATTGTGTAAACCGAAAACTCAACATTGCTATTACAAGAATTGCAAATCCTTACGGGCACCCCAATATTCTTGCAGAATTTATAGCCGGACAATTAAAGAATAGAGTTTCATTTCGCAAAGCAATGAAAAAAGCTATTGAATTAACTGAACAGGCAGGTACAAAAGGGATTCAAGTACAAATTGCAGGGCGTATCGACGGAAAAGAAATTGCACGTGTTGAATGGATCCGAGAAGGTAGAGTTCCTCTACAAACCATTCGAGCTAAAATTGATTATTGTTCCTATGCAGTTCGAACTATCTATGGGGTATTAGGCATCAAAATTTGGATATTTGTAGACGAGGAATAATAAGAACTTACTTGACTTATATTTAGTTATATCTGGTGATAAAACAAAAAATGGCAAACTCTTTCATTCTTTTTCTGGTAAATAATAAAAAAAAAAAAGAACAATTCTATAAGGTTGAATAAAAATTCGATTAATCATTTGATATAATTGCTATGCTTAGTGTGTGACTCGTTGGTTTTTTTAGGGTTGGGATTCAAAAAAATGGACAGCCCATAGTACAAACTGATAACTATAGAACTAATAACCAACTCATCACTTCGTGTTATCTGGATAGAAAGAACCAGTCAAGATATGATATATAAGTCATATCATTGTAGCAACTGAAATCTTTTTTACATAAACAAAAAAAAAAAAAAACAATCTGATTATGGGTTGTAAAGCAATATATTATGGGTTGTAAAGCAATATAAAGTATACAGATAAATGGAAGGGTGAGAGAAAGATAGAAAAAGAATATTAATGATATATAATTCCAATATGTAAGGTCTATGAGTCATCTCATATAAAGGGAATGTAATAAAGCATCAATACTGATTGATCCATAATTAGACAAATCCGTGCATAGAACAAAAAATCAAGAGCCCCGAGCCAATAAAGACTGAGAAGGTTGACTCAAGAATAAATTTAATTGGAGGCTCCGTTGTAAAATTCAGACCTAATCATTAATCGAGAAGTGGTGGGAACGACAGAACCTGTGAATGCATAAGATTCTATTGAAAACGAATCCTAATGATTCATTGAGTAGGATGGCGGAACGAACCAGAAACCTATTCATTTATTCTGAGAGGTCATGTCATAGACTAATCTTACAACTGAATGTTGAAAGAGTAAATATTATGTTGAAAGAGTAAATATTCGCCCGCGAATTTTTTTTTATTTCTAAATTTTAGTCGATTCGAAATAAAAGGAAAAACAAAATAAAGATTCATTATAGCGTTCTACCAAAACGACATTATCTATAAATAGAATACGTGTTAAATTCTATATTAAACCACAAAAAATTTCTAATTTATAATCGATTAGATCAAATTTCAAAGAATCCCACGATTCCATATATTATTAACCGTGTATTTTTTTTTGTTTAATTATTTTTAATTGTTTAATTCGCGAGGAGCTGGATGAGAAGAAACTCTCGTGTCCGGTTCTGTAGTAGAGATGGATGGAATTGCTAAACAACCATCAACTATAACCCCAAAAGAACCAGATTCCGTAAACAACACAGAGGAAGAATGAAAGGAATATCTTATCGAGGTAATCGTATTTGCTTCGGTAGATATGCTCTTCAAGCGCTTGAACCCGCTTGGATCACATCTAGACAAATAGAAGCAGGGCGGCGAGCAATGACACGAAATGCACGCCGCGGTGGAAAAATATGGGTACGCATATTTCCAGACAAACCTGTTACAGTAAGACCTACAGAAACACGTATGGGTTCGGGGAAAGGATCTCCCGAATATTGGGTAGCTGTCGTTAAACCCGGTAGAATACTTTATGAAATGAGCGGAGTAGCAGAAAATATAGCTAGAAGGGCTATTTCAATAGCGGCATCTAAAATGCCTATACGAACTCAATTCATTCTTTCTGGATAGGAATGTAGAAACAAACGAAAGGGGTTTTTGGGATGAAAAAAAAAACAATTGCAGGTTTCTTTTTTTGTTTTGAACAAATAATATTTCTTTTTTTTTATTTATACCTTTGCATTGAAAAAGAAAAAACCGATAAAAAAAAATGATATGATTCAACCTCAAACCCATTTGAATGTAGCGGATAACAGCGGGGCCCGAGAATTGATGTGTATTCGAATCATAGGAGCTAGTAATCGACGATATGCTCATATTGGTGACATTATTGTTGCTGTAATCAAGGAAGCAGTACCAAATACACCTCTAGAAAGATCAGAAGTGGTCCGAGCTGTCATTGTACGTACTTGTAAAGAACTCAAACGCGACAACGGTATGATAATACGATATGATGACAACGCTGCGGTTGTTATTGATCAAGAAGGAAATCCAAAAGGAACCCGAATTTTCGGCGCGATCGCCCGGGAATTAAGACAGTTAAATTTCACTAAAATAGTTTCATTAGCACCTGAAGTATTATAGGGGAAGACCTTAATATAGTATTTGAATGAAATTGATTAAATTTATTTAATTAATTAGTAAATTGTTTATCTATCACGTATATATCTTTAATAATTCATAAATATTAAAAAAAAAAAGAATTCATAAATATTAAAAAATTCAGAAAAAAAGAAAAAGAGCATGTTGATTATATCAAAATTCGGGGGAAACAAAAATCTTAGTTTATCATGAGTAAAGACACTATTGCTGACATAATAACCTCTATACGAAATGCTGACATGAATAAAAAAAGAACAGTTCGAATACCATCTACTAACATCACTGAAAATATTGTTAAAATCCTTTTACAAGAGGGTTTTATTGAAAACGTGAGAAAACATCAAGAAAGCAATAAATATTTTTTGGTTTTAACCCTACGACATAGAAGAAATAGGAAAGGACCATATAGAACTGTTTTAAATTTAAAACGGATCAGTCGACCCGGTCTACGAATATATTCTAACTATCAACGAATTCCTAGAATTTTAGGCGGAATGGGGGTTGTAATTCTTTCTACTTCTCGAGGTATAATGACAGACCGAAAGGCTCGACTAGAAGGAATCGGCGGAGAAGTTTTGTGTTATATATGGTAATCTTTCTAATAGCCGACACGGTCATATTTGTGAAAAAAGAGAAAGGACAAGTTTATAATATTATCCCTCTTACATTAGTTGATACTTCAAAGCGGTTTTACCTGGAATGAAACAACAAAAATGGATTCATGAGGGTTTAATTACTGAACAACTTACCGATGGTATGTATCTTCCGGATTCGTTTAGATAACAAAAAAATTATTCTGGTTTTTGTTTCGTAAAGGATTTCATGTAGTTTTATACGTATACTACCAGGAAATAGACTAAAAATTGAGGTAAGTCCTTATGATTCAACCAAAGGGCGTATAATTTAGAGACTCCAAAGCAAAGACTTGAATGATTAGGCGGTTTTTTCAATTTCAACATTCTTTCGTGAGGATACAATTCGAAATTCAAAATTTCAAGAAACTTATTTTCTTCCAATTAAGTAGATTCGGAATTAAAAAAAGGAATGACAAATATGAAAATAAGGGCCTCCGTTCGTAAAATTTGTGAAAAATGTCGATTGATCCGTAGGCGGGGACGAATTATAGTAATTTGTTCTAACCCGAGACATAAACAAAGACAAGGATAATCTTTCTAAAACAAAAAGACTCTCGAAATCTAAAGGACCCGATGTACAGATGTACAAATAAATAAATAAAATAAATTAAGTAAAAAAAAAAAAAAAAAAAAAAAGAATAAGGATCTGTTTTGACATGAAATGGATATATCCATATATCTCTGACTTATATTTATGAGATGATAAAATATGGCAAAACCTATACCAAAAATTGGTTCGCGTAGAAATAGACGTATTGGTTCACGTAAGAATACACGTAGAATCCCCAAGGGAGTTATTCATGTTCAAGCAAGTTTCAACAATACCATTGTGACTGTTACAGATGTACGGGGTCGAGTAATTTCTTGGTCCTCTGCCGGGGCTTGTGGATTCAAGGGTACAAGAAGGGGTACACCATTTGCCGCTCAAACCGCAGCAGGAAATGCTATTCGGACAGTAGTGGATCAAGGTATGCAACGAGCAGAAGTTATGATAAAAGGCCCGGGTCTCGGAAGAGATGCGGCATTAAGAGCTATTCGTAGAAGTGGTATACTATTAAGTTTCATACGGGATGTAACTCCTATGCCACATAATGGCTGTAGGCCTCCTAAAAAAAGACGTGTGTAAAAATAAACATTGAAGAGATTTCAAGAGAAATAAATAATTCAATGATTTGATCAAATAATATACTATGGTTCGAGAGAAAGTAACAGTATCTACTCGGACACTACAGTGGAAGTGTGTTGAATCAAGAGCAGACAGTAAGCGTCTTTATTATGGACGCTTTATTCTGGCCCCACTTATGAAAGGTCAAGCCGATACAATAGGCATTGCAATGCGAAGAGCTTTGCTCGGAGAAATAGAAGGTACATGTATCACACGCGCAAAATCTGAGAAAATACCACATGAATATTCTACCATAGTAGGTATTCAAGAATCCGTACATGAAATTTTAATGAGTTTGAAAGAAATTGTCTTGAAAAGTAATCTGTATGGAACTCGTAACGCGTCTATTTGTGTCAAGGGTCCTGGATATGTAACTGCTCAAGACATTATCTTACCACCTTCTGTGGAAATTGTTGATAATACACAGTATATAGCTAACCTAACAGAACCAATTAATTTGTGTATTGAATTAC